GAGTTAAACTTCCATTCGTCCATATTTCTAGAAAAAGTATTTCTTGTTTTTCATTTCCATTCCCATAAGAATGAATACTATGATTCGCATTTCGAACAGGCATGAATACAGCATCTATAGTAAAACTTCCATCTTGTGCATTATTTGGTGTTTTCATACGATATCCACGATTCCTCTCGATTTGTAGTCCAATACACAAATCCATTGGTTCCGTTAGGATAGCTATATGCTGTGTAGTATCAACAATTTCCACAGAAGGCGGTGAGATGATGTCTTGAGCAGTTACGTATCCAGGGCCCCTGATGCAAATGGATGCGTTGCGAGTTCCATACAGATTACTTCTTAATACAATTTCTTTTAAATTCATTAAAATTTCATGTACGGATTCGTCAATACCTACTATAGTAGAATACTCATGTGGTATTTTTTCAGATTTTGCACGTGTGATACATGTTCCTTCTATTTCTCCAAGCAAAGCCCTTCGCATCGCGATGCCTATTGTATCGGCTTGACCTTTCATAAGCGGAGACAGAATAAAACGGCCATAATAAAGACGCTTACTGTCCACTCTAGATTCAACACACTTCCACTGTAGTGTCCGAGTAGATACTGCTACTTCCTCTTGAAGCATAGTAATTTTTTTTGATCAGATTATTGAATCATTTATTTCTCTTGAAATCTGTTCCAGTCTTATTTCTACACACGTCTTTTTTTAGGAGGTCTACATCCATTATGCGGCATAGGGGTTACATCCCGTACGAAACTTAATAGTATACCACTTCTACGAATGGCTCGTAATGCTGCATCTCTGCCGAGACCAGGACCCTTTATCATGACTTCTGCTCGTTGCATACCCTGATCGACCACTGTACGAATAGCGTTTCCTGCTGCGGTTTGGGCAGCAAACGGTGTCCCTCTTCTTGTGCCCCTGAATCCACAAGTACCGGCGGAGGACCAAGAAACCACCCGACCCCGTACATCTGTAACCGTTACAATGGTATTGTTGAAACTTGCTTGAACATGAATAACTCCTTTTGGTATTCTACGTCCATTCTTACGTGAACTAATACGTCCATTCCTACGTGAACCAACTCTTGGTATAGGTTTTGCCATCTTTTATCATCTCATCAATATGAGTCAGAGATATACGGATATATCCATTTCAGGTTAAAACAGATCCTTCATTTTCTTTTTACATTTGGTCCTTTTTTCGAAGGATTATCCTTGTCTCTGTTTATGTCTCGGGTTGGAACAAATTACTATAATTCGTCCCCGCCGGCGAATCAGTCGACATTTTTCACAAATTTTACGAACAGAAGCCCTTATTTTCATATTTGTCATTCCTTATCTTAATTCCGAATCTATTCCTTGGAAGAAAATAAGTCTCTTGGAATTTTGAACCTCAAGTTGTATCCCCATGAAAATAATGTCGAAAAATATACACCTAATCGTTCGAATCTTTATTGCGGAGTCTATAAATTATACGTCCCCTTGTTGAATCATAACGACTTACTTCGATTTTGACTTTATCTCCTGGTAGTATCCGTATAAAACTACGTCGGATCCTTCCTGAAACATAACCTAGAATCAGATCTTCATTATCTAAGCGAACCCGGAACATGCCATTGGGAAGTGATTCAGTAATTAAACCTTCATGAATCCATTTTTGTTCTTTCATTTCAGGTAACCCCCTTGAAGTATCAACTAATGGAGGAGGAGTGATATTAGGCAACCAGTCCTTCCTCTTTTTCTTTTTTTCACAATATAGGAAGTTACCAATTCAATTCAGATATCAGAAAGATCACCATATATAACACAAAATTTCTCCTCCGATTCCTTCTAGCCGAGCTTCTCGGTCTGTCATTATACCTCGAGAAGTAGAAAGAATAACAATCCCCATTCCTCCTAAAATCCTAGGAATTCGTTGAGAGTTGGAATAGATTCGTAGACCGGGCCGGCTGATACGTTTTAAAATAGTTCTATATGGCCCTTTCCTATTCCTTCTATGTCGAAGGGTTGAAACCAAGAAATTTTTGTTGCTTTCTCGATGTTTTCTCACGTTTTCGATAAAGCCTTCTCGTAGAAGTATTTTAACAATGTTTTCGGTAATATTAGTAGATGCTATTCGAACCGTTCCTTTTTTATCCATGTCAGCATTTCGTATAGAAGTTATTATGTCAGCAATTGTGTCCCTACCCATGATGAACTATAATTATTTGTGCCTCCGAGTTTTAATATAATCAACATGCTCGTTATTTTTATTTTTTTATAAATTAAAAAGTTAAGGGATATACGTGATACATAATCTACTAAATTAATTAAATCCATTCCCGAGACCCTACTATATCATATCACGGGCTTGTCTATTAGTCTTTATTCTATATAGTATTTATAATACCTCAGGAGCTAATGAGACTATTTTAGTAAAATTCAACTGTCTCAATTCCCGAGCGATCGCACCAAAAACCCGAGTTCCTTTTGGATTTCCTTCTTGATCAATGACAACCGCGGCATTGTCATCATATCGTATTATCATGCCGTTGTCACGTTTAAGTTCTTTACATGTACGTACAATTACAGCTCTGATCACTTCTGATCTTTCTAGAGGCATATTTGGCACTGCTTCTTTGATTACAGCAACAATAACGTCACCAATATGAGCATATCGACGATTACTAGCTCCTATGATTCGAATACACATCAATTTTCGAGCCCCACTGTTGTCCGCTACATTTAAAAGGGTTTGAGGTTGAATCATATCATTATTTTTTATCGTTTCTTTCAATGCAAAGAAAGGGCAAAAAAATGAGAAATATTTTTTGTCCAGAAAAAAAAAGGCCTGCGGTTCTTTGTTTTTTCATCACAAAGACTCCTTTCCTTTGGTTGCACATCCCTATTCTGCAATAAGAAATTGAGTTCGTATAGGCATTTTGGACGCAGCGATTAAAATAGCTTCTCTGGCTACAATTTCTGATACTCCACCCATTTCATAAAGTATTCGACCCGGTTTAACGACAGATACCCAATATTCGGGAGATCCCTTCCCCGAACCCATACGCGTTTCCGTAGGTCTTAATGTAACAGGTTTGTCTGGAAATATACGTACCCATATTTTTCCACCACGACGCGCATATCGTGTCATTGCTCGTCGCCCTGCTTCTATTTGTCTAGATGTGATCCAGGCGGGTTCAAGTGCCTGAAGAGCATATCTGCCGAAACTAATACGATTGCCTCGGTAAGATATTCCCTTCATTCTTCCTCTATGTTGTTTACGGAATTTGGTTCTTTTGGGGTTATAGTTGATGGTTGTTTCTTATTCTCAATTCCATCTCTACTGCAGAACCGGACATGAGAGTTTCTTCTCATCCAGCTCCTCGCGAATGAAATGATTCCATAATATTACGAATATGTATTGAATTTATAATAGACTGAATCATAGGATTTTTGATATCTAATCTGTCACGTAAAAATTTATATATCTTGGGTTCTATATACAACTGGAAATATACCTCTATAGAATTTTTATTTTTACGAATCTTTATTTTTACCTTTATTGAATCCCAAAAACTTAGAAATACAATAAGGCCTTCGCGGGCGAATATTGACTCTTTCAATATCTGTTTAATTCGTAGGGTCAGTCCTTGACCTCTCAGAATAAATGAATAGGTTCCTGGTTCTTTCCGCCATCCCACCTAATGAATCATTAGGATTCGTTTTCAATGGAATCTTCTGCAGTCATAGGTTCCGTCGTTCCCATCACTTCTTGATTAATGGCTAGGCCTGAACTCTGCAACGGAGCTCCTAATTCAATTTGTTGTTCCTGAGTCAATCTACTCAGTCTTTATTGACTCGAAGCTCTCTTTTTTTGTATTTCTTTTTCCTATGAACCGGAGTCATTTAATGATTAAATTATTATGATTATGACCGAATCCATATTGATGCTTTATTACACTGCCTTTGTATGAGATGATTCATAGACCATACATATTGGAATCATATATCATTGATATTCTCCTTCTCTCTTTCTCTCCCCCTTCCATTTATCCAATCCTTTTTTTTGTTTCACATCACAATCCACGATCAGATTGGTTTTTCTTTTATGTATATGTAATATTAAAAAGATTTCAGTTGCTACAACGCTATGATCAATACATCATATAGTGACTTTTTCTTTGGATCCCGATAATACGAAGCAATGAGCTGGTTATTAGTTACATAGTTCTTAGTTCAGACTAGGGGACTATCCTTTACCTTTTTTAATCCTAATCTAAACTAAAAAAACCGACGAGTCACACACTAAGCATAGCAATTATACCAAAGGGTCAATCTTATTTTTATTTAACCCTATAGAATTAGAAGATTTGAAATTAATCATTTTTGATTAAACGGAAAAATAATGAAAGGTTTTTTTTGTCCATTGCTAGATAGAAAAGTAAAAGAAGAAATCTTTGATTATTTCTCGTCTGTAAATATCCAAATTTTTATGCCTAATACCCCATAAATAGTCCGAACTGTATACGAACAATAATCAATTTTAGCTCGAATGGTTTGTAGGGGAACCCTACCTTCTCTGATCCATTCGACACGTGCAATTTCTTTTCCGTCGATACGTCCTGCAATTTGTACTTGAATTCCTTTTGTATCTGCTTGCTCAGTTAATTCAATAGCTTTTTTCATTGCCTTTCGAAATGAAACTCTATTTTTTAATTGCCCAGCTATAAATTCTGCAAGAATATTCGGGTCTCCATAAGGTTTTGCAATTCTTGTAATAGCAATGTTGAGTTTTCGGTTCACAGAATTAAAACCTTTTTGGACATTGATCTGTAATTCTTCAATTCCTCTCGGTTTACCCTCTATTAACCATTTTGGAAATCCCATATAGATTATGACCTGGACCAGGTCGATTCTTTTTTGAATCTCTATACGCGCAATTCCCTCTACACCCGAAGATATTTTCATATTTTTTTGTACATAATTCTTGATACAATCCCTTATTTTTTGATCCTCCTGTAGACCCTCAGAATAACTTTTTGGTTGTGCAAACCAAAGGGAATGGTGCTTTTGGGTTGTACCAAGTCTGAAACCAAGTGGATTTATTTTTTGTCCCATACACCCTCGCTTTCTTCATTATCATTAGCATTAGCATTAGCCCATTTTAGTCTTTCGTGTTCTACCATACATAGATACCTCTCTCTAACATCTGTATATTTATCTATATATACATATCCAATTTTTCTTAACCATATGAAATAGTCTTGATCTTTAGAGATATCTTTCAATACAATAGTTATATGACAGGTGGGTCTTTTGATCGGATAACTACGTCCTCGAGCTCGAGGCTTTAACTTTTTCACGATAGTACCCTCGTTGACTTCGGCTTGACTAATGATTAAATCTGTTTCCTTGAAACCCATATTGTGACTAGCATTTGCTGCTGCCGAATAAACCAATTTAAAAATAGGATAACATGCTCGATAAGGCATGAGTTCTAGTATCATAAGTGTTTCCTCGTAGGAACGGCCACGAATCTGATCGATCACTCTTCGTGCTTTGTGAGCAGACATACATATATGTTGACCTAAAGCGGATACTTCCACATCTGGGTCCCTCTTTATCATAAGGTTAACCTCCCACCAATGAACGACGAGCACCCATATTCACTTTATTATTATTAACATTAACGACGAGATTTATTATCGCTTCTCGCATGTCCCCGGAAATTTAGAGTAGGTGCAAATTCTCCCAATTTGTGACCCACCATACGATCTGTTATATAAATGGGCAAATGGTCTATTCCATTATGAATAGCAATTGTATGGCCGATCATTGTGGGTATAATGGTAGATGCCCGGGACCAAGTTACTATTATATCTTTTTCCCCCCTTATGTTGAGCTTTTCTATTTTTGCTAATAAATGATTAGCAACAAAAGGATTTTTTTTTAGTGAACGTGTCACAGCTAATTACTCCTATCTTTTTTTCTTTTGTAAAGACGAAGAAACATATTCTCTATTTTCTCTCCTATTTAGTACGTCGACGCAGAATCAAACTATCACTATATTTATTCCTTTTTCTACTTCTTCTTCCAAGCGCAGGATAACCCCAAGGGGTTGTGGGTTGTTTTCTACCAATTGGGGCCCTTCCTTCACCACCCCCATGGGGATGGTCTACAGGGTTCATAACTACCCCTCTTACTACAGGACGCTTACCTAGCCAACGCTTAGATCCGGCTCTACCCAAGCTTTTCTGGTTCACCCCAACATTACCCACTTGTCCGACTGTTGCTGAGCAGTTTTTGGATATCAAACGGACCTCCCCAGACGGTAATTTTAATGTGGCCGATTTACCCTCTTTTGCAATCAGTTTCGCTACAGCACCCGCAGCTCTAGCTAATTGTCCACCCTTTCCAAGTGTGATTTCTATGTTATGTATGGCCGTGCCTAAGGGCATATCGGTTGAAGTAGATTCTTATTTTTGATCAATCAAAACCCCTTCCCAAACTGTACAAGCTTCTTCCAAAGCATACGGCTTTCTGGATGTATATAATGATATCTAGACAGATGGATCTTATATGAATCATATGATGAAGTACCACATGAGTGGATATATAGGAATCCAAATCTGCCGAATCACTCATGTTATGATCTTCTACATCCTAGGTCTCCCCGTTCCATCATCTGGCTTATGTTCTTCATGTAGCATTCAGACCGAATGACTCTATGAAATTACGTCGATACTTCCACATATTACGGGTAACGTAGGAGACATCTCTATTTTATTTTTCCCCGGGGGTAGAATTACCACTGCTTAGCTTTCAATTCGCCTCTGACCATCAAATGAAATGTGAATAACCCGTCCTCCTCTCTTTGAAACAAGGGGCGCTTCCGGTTCTGTCGGTGCTTCAAACAATTTTGTCTTCTCCATATTACCATATCTCTAGAGTCAATAATTTTATATGAGGAACTACTGAACTCAATCACTTGCTGCCGTTACTCTTCAGTTTTCTGTTGAGGTCTATCCCGTAGAGGTACTCAAATTGGATCAGTGATTGATTTCTAGGTTTCGTCGTAAACCTAATTGGTTACTTCCAATTACGTAAATCAATGGTTCAAACCGCACTCAAAGGTAGGGCATTTCCCATTGAGATAGGAACTTCTGTACCAGAAACAATGGTATCTCCAATTATAGCCCCTCTGGGATGTAAAATATATCTCTTCTCACCATCCCCATAGTGTATGAGACAAATGTATGCATTTCGGTTGGGGTCGTATTCTATGGTTACGATTCTCCCAGATATGTCTTTTTCATTCCGTCGAAAATCGATTTTACGGTATAGACGCTTATGACCTCCCCCTCTATGCCTTGCGGTAATGATGCCTCTGGCATTACGACCTTTACCACAATGACGCTGTCCAGAGATCAAATTATTTCGTGAATTGGATTTCACTTGACTGTCTACGGCCCCATTGCGTGTGCTCGGAGTAGAAGTTTTGTATAAATGTATCGCCGTGTTATTAAGTATTTTTTTGTTTAAGTTCTTTTCTTTCTAAGAGGTGGAATAGAATAACCCGGTTGAAGCGTAATGATCATACGTTTGTAATGCATTGTATGTCCCATAGGTCCCATTCTTCTACCCTTTCCCGGGAGTCGATGACTATTCATAGCTATTACCTTGACACCAAAGAAGAGTTCGACCCAATGCTTTATTTCTGTCCTAGTTGATCCTGATTCGACATTAGAAGTATATTGATTGTTCCCCAATAACCGAATACTTTTGTCTGTAAATACTGCATATTTTATTCCATCCATAAATCCATTTTATTCCCTATGAGTTCCAGTATTGATAAGAATTCTAGTTCTTACTGTTCATATGTTATGGTATGAATATACCATACCAATTCGTTATGTATGGATGATGAGATTCCATTGATACAGAGCCAATTCCAATAGACTTATTGAACGTTCCCATTGGCGTGCATCCAGCAGGAATTGAACCTACGAATTTGCCAATTATGAGTTGGGCGCTTTAACCATTCAGCCATGGATGCTTAACAGGGATCATCGTACATCGTGAATAACCAAATTCCAATTGAAATGAAATCTTTAGGAGGAATCAATGAAACAGGAATCAATGAAACGACATCAATTCAAATCCTGGATCTTCGAATTGAGAGAGATATTGAGAGAGATCAAGAATTCTCACTATTTCTTAGATTCATGGACCAAATTCGATTCAGTGGGATCTTTCACTCACATTTTTTTCCACCAAGAACGTTTTATGAAACTCTTTGACCCCCGAATTTGGAGTATCCTCCTTTCACGCGATTCACAGGGTTCAACAAGCAATCGATATTTCACGATCAAAGGGGTAGTACTGCTTGTAGTAGCGGTCCTTATATATCGTATTAACAATCGAAATATGGTCGAAAGAAAAAATCTCTATTTGATGGGGCTTCTTCCTATACCTATGAATTCCATTGGACCCAGAAATGATACATCGGAAGAATCTTTTTGGTCTTCCAATATTAATAGGTTGATTGTTTCGCTCCTCTATCTTCCAAAAGGGAAAAAGATCTCTGAGAGTTGTTTCATGGATCCGAAAGAGAGTACTTGGGTTCTCCCAATAACTAAAAAGTGTATCATGCCTGACTCTAACTGGGGTTCGCGGTGGTGGAGGAACCGGATCGGAAAAAGGTGGAATTCTAGTTGTAAGATATCTAAGGAAACCGTAGCTGGAATTGAGATCTCATTTAAAGAGAAAGATATCAAATATCTGGAGTTTCTTTTTGTATCCTATACGGATGATCCGATCCGCAAGGACCATGATTGGGAATTGTTTGATCGTCTTTCTCTGAGGAAGAAGCGAAACATAATCAACTTGAATTCGGGACAGCTATTCGAAATCTTAGTGAAACACTGGATTTGTTATCTCATGTCTGCTTTTCGTGAAAAAAGACCAATTGAAGTGGAGGGTTTCTTCAAACAACAAGGAGCTGAGTCAACTATTCAATCAAATGAGATTGAACATGTTTCCCATCTCTTCTCGAGAAACAAGTGGGGTATTTCTTTGCAAAATTGTGCTCAATTTCATATGTGGCAATTCCGCCAAGATATCTTCGTTAGTTGGGGGAAGAATCTGCACGAGTCGGATTTTTTGAGGAACGTATCGAGAGAGAGTTGGATTTGGTTAGACAATGTGTGGTTGGTAAGCAAGGATCGGTTTTTTAGCAAGGTACGGAATGTATCGTCAAATATTCAATATGATTCCACAAGATCTATTTTCGTTCAAGTAACGAATTCTAGCCAATTGAAAGGATCTTCTGATCAATCCCGAGACCCTTTCGATTCGATTAGTAATGAGGATTCAGAATATCACACATTGATCAATCAAAGAGAGATTCAACAACTAAAAGAAAGATCGATTCTTTGGGATCCTTCCTTTCTTCAAACGGAACGAACAGAGAGAAAATCAGACCGATTCCCGAAATTCCTTTCTGGATATTCCTCAATGTCCCGGCTATTCACGGAACGTGAGAAGCAGATGAATAATCATCTGCTTCCGGAAGAAATCGAAGCAATTCTTGGGAATTCTACAAAATCAATTCGTTCCTTTTTCTCTGACAGATGGTCAGAACTTCATCTGGGTTCGAATCCTACTGAGAGGTCCACTAGAGATCATAAATTGTTGAAGAAAGAACAAGATGTTTCTTTTGTCCCTTCCAGACGATCGGAAAATAAAGAAATGGTTGATATATTCAAGATAATTACGTATTTACAAAATACCGTCTCAATTCATCCTATTTCATCAGATCCGGGATGTGATATGGTTCCGAAGGATGAACCGGATATGGACAGTTCCAATAAGATTTCATTCTTGAACCAAAATCCATTTTTTTCTTTATTTCATCTATTCCATGACCGGAACAGGGGGGGGTACACGTTACACCGCGATTTTGAATCAGAAGAGAGATTTCAAGAAATGGCAGATCTATTCACCCTAT